GAGACCCGCGTTCTACCGAACTGAACTAAGAGCGCTTTCTTATGCTTATGACAGGGGATACAACTGTACTGTAAAGAAATCTACCCCAAATGCATCTTGCATACATATAGTATAAAAAACGGAAAATTATGTACAATTTGAATCGTTCTCAATTAATCCTCGTTACTGTCCATATGAAGAAGTAATAGGTAGGGATGACAGGATTTGAACCCGTGACATTTTGTACCCAAAACAAACGCGCTACCAAGCTGCGCTACATCCCTTTTTTTTTTTCAAATTGTTGGGCAGTCTCATTCTACAAAATACCTGTCTTGTTTTCCATATCTTCATTTTTTCCTCCATCTATATACAATTTTCTTATCATTTCTTCTATTCCTTTTAGTTTCATATAAGAAAATCTTATACATATCATAAATATAAGAATTATATACATCTGAAACCTAACGTATAAAAAAGTTTTATCAGTAATGTTCAGGAACAGGGGATTAGATGAAAATCTCATCTATTGATTAATTGTACATATTTATTTTAGCATTTAGTTCGGAATTCTGTGTAAAATAAATACAAATGATCTTGAACTACAACATCTGACCATATACACATATGTATTACAATCCATATCCATGGGAAAGGAGGATTTTCAATGCGAGATATAAAAACATATCTCTCCGTAGCACCTGTGCTAAGTACTCTATGGTTTGGGTCCTTAGCAGGCCTATTGATAGAGATTAATCGTTTATTCCCGGATGCCTTGTCATTCCCATTTTTTTGATTCTAGTTATTGATTATGTGAAGAAATGAATAAAATTAGAGATACAATTCTACATGACTCAAATTTCGAATTTCCTCCCTCCTTTTTCAGTTCTTTCATTTCAGTTCCTTAGCTTTAGGATAGGGAGAAGAAGAAAAAAAAAGTGTATGGAACCTCAAAAAAAATGTGATAGATCGAAGATCGAATTTGGGAGACCTAAAATTTAAATGTGGATCCAGTCTAGGGAGGGTTCCGCGAAATCATAGCATAGAAAAAAGATACTTAAATTAAATAAGAATAATAATTAAAATTTAGTGGATTTAGGATAGGAACAATTGATAGTTAGAAAGAAATTGTATTACTTAATTATTACTTCATAAAATTATTTTTTTTATTACTCTATAAAATAAATAATGAAAATTTTTACTTAATTATTAATTACATTAATATTAATTTTTAAATTTGAATAAATAATAATTTAATGATAATTGCAACGAAATTTTTATAAAATTCCATTTCTAGTTAGTAACTTCTATTTAATTTTTTTTTCTTCTTCTTCAGCTCGGATCGAAAATGTAAGAGTTAAGCCGATACAAAATTCAAAGGGGGTTTATGGCTAAGGGTAAGGATGTAAGAGTTATAGTTATTTTAGAATGTACCAATTGTGCCCGAAATGATGTCAATAAGGAATCGCCGGGTATTTCTAGATATATTACTCAAAAGAATCGACACAATACGCCTGGTCGATTAGAATTGAGAAAATTTTGTCGCTATTGTCACAAGCATACGATTCATGGGGAAATCAAGAAATAGATTGAACGGAACACATGTGTTCTTTTCAAGTCAAAGAAGAAAAAGAGCTTAACATATATTTAATTTTCATTTTTAATATAGAATATGAATAATGTGTATACATTATGCATACAAATCAAAGCCTATTTTGGTAGGATCTGAAGTAAATAAAATAAAGAAATAGAATTTTAGAGATAAGGAATAAACCATGGATAAATCCAAACAATCTTTTCGTAAATCCAAGCAATCTTTTCGCAAATCCAAACGATCTTTTCGTAGGCGTTTGCCCCCAATTAGATCGGGGGATCGAATCGATTATAGAAACATGAGTTTAATTAGTCGATTTATTAGTGAACAAGGGAAAATATTATCTAGACGGGTGAATAGATTGACTTTGAAACAACAACGATTAATTACTATTGCTATAAAGCAAGCCCGTATTTTATCTTTGTTACCCTTTCTTAATAATGAGAGACTATTTAAGAATAAAAAATCGGAGTCGATCCCCCGAACTCGAATTACTCGTCCTAGAAAAAAAAAATAGACATACTCCTCAATTGACTCCAAACTCCAATTGTAACTCAAGTTCCGATGTGTTTTTTGTTCGAAAAGGCCTAGAATCTAGAAGAGTGGGTTCCGGTGTTAAAAGAAAAAAAAATTCCCATTTTTTTTTTAACATGTTCGTTCATTCCTATTACTTATTTTTTTTAAGTTATTTTTATTCTATCTTCCCGGAGAAGTCACTCCGGGGAATTCTGTTTCGTTTCAATCATTCCTTTACTGTACATGACTTTATAATCTACTTTATTTGATTTGATGATCTTGTTGGAAATCATGTAAAGACAATTCTTATTTGATATAGCTATTTGTGCAGGTATTTTACGATTAAGAAGCAATTGCTTCTTGTACAGATTATGTATTAATCTACTATAACTATACAATACCAACTTTTCGCGAGTTATTGCATTTATCCGAGTGATCCACAAACGACGAAAATCCCTCTTTTGCCTGCCTCTATCTCGATGAGAGGAAGCCAAAGCTCTAATTTTTTGTTGAGTAATCGTTCGAATAAGTCTCGAATGAGCCCCTCTAAAGGTTGACGCAAAAAAACGAATTTTTGTTCGACGTCTACGAGCTATATATCTCCGTCTAACTCTTGTCATTGAATCAAATTAAATCTTAATGAATAACTAATTGATTTCTATTCTTTCAGCCATCCTTTTATCCCCCTTGGTCGATGAATAACAAAACGGATTATTCCGATATATAAAATATGAATTCGAATGGCTTTTGCTACTATAACCTTCCTTACCACCATTTTTTATTCCTTTCAGGCATTTCACCTGAAAATAATAAATTATAATGATACTAAAAAAAAGTGGGTTCCTTCGTTTCTATGGTTATTTCTTAAACGGCGAGGTCCTCTCTATACACCGGAGCTTCTTCTTTCATTTAATCAAATGGTATTGTGAACTTGTATAGTTCACACTCTTTGGCTCTACCCATCAATTATATTATAGAGTAATAGCTCTTTTCACAATAAGAGTTATCTATACAGTAACGGCATTTAATTAGGAAAGTTGGCTAGGTAGCTGACCCTCTTAGTCCGTTCTTTTAACAATGGGAGCATAATCTTTTTGCTTCTTATGATACCATTTCCTCCGCTTAATGGATAACTATTTACTACCTATGGGGAATTGCTTTTCATCTCAAATTTAGGTGATTGGATTTACACCAATGGAAACCATAAATTCCATACACAATACACAATATAGATATATGAAAAATCTTTTCCATTTACTCTATTCATTGGTGCCGTTCAGTAATACTGAAAAAATTTTATCATTTGTATTTGTTCGAATTCATGATCTGAACGAGTCGCACATACACCCTAGTACATGTTCCTCGACGCTGAGGACATTCTCTAAGAGCGGGAGATTTCGTAACATTTCTTATTGGCTGTCTTGCATTTCTAATAAGTTGTTTAATAGTTGGCATGTCGTATATATATATATATACGTTGTATATATAATTAGAAATTAGAATGGAATGGGTTGGTTTAGATCGATCTTAACCTGAGAATTAATCTGATAATTAATGATTATCCATTTTTTCTATTCAATATAAAATCACAGAAAATTCAATTATGGATAGATTTACAATAAAAAATCCTCGAAATCCTCAGGATCCGCCCCTACAAGATCAACAATGCCGTGAGCTTGGGCTTCTGTTGCTGACATAAAAATATCTCTTTCCATGTCTTGGGCTACAACCCAAAGAGGCATACCTGTTCTTTGTACATAAACCTTTGTGAGGGTTTCGCGAAGTTTCACTATCTGTCTCGTTTCCCTGAAAAAGTCCCCTGATCTTCCGTCATAAAAAGAACTAGCAGGTTGATGAATCATAATCCTAACCTAATGTTATTGATATAACAGGTTCTTCTATCTCGCATGATTGGGCTAAATTAAAGGATAAAAAAAAATAAAAAGAAGAAAATGGAATTGAACAACCGTACGGGCATTTCTATGTTGCATACGGCTCCGCAATGGAATTTACTTTATTCTTCTATTCTATCGAAGAAATATAATTTATCTGATTCAGATCGTTGAATTATCCATTTACCACCCTTCCTTTCGTAGGAGTAAAAAATACTATGATGGTTCTGTTGCTTTATATAGATATCTTATCTATGATTTAGCAATCCCAAAGTTCCCTTCTGATACGATCAAATAAGGAAAATTTATTTTTTTTTCGTACTATTTCATAAGATGAATATAAAAAAGAGACTTCTGGTGTGGAAGAAAAAAAGTTTGTGACGCTGAAATGTACTCCCGACACATAAAATCAAAAAATCGGAAATACCCTTTGTTTCATACTACTATCTCGATACAAAATCTCATGTTATGAAAAAACAATAAAATAATGGTTTGTTTAGATCGAACTCGAAGTGCCATGCTATTATTACTTATTATTCATATTCAATATGGCGAAGGCATAGTGTTTCTTTTTTTTTCAAATAAAAACTCATTGGCGCCAAGCGTGAGGGAATGCTAGACGTTTGGTAATTTCTCCTCCGACCAGGATGAAAGATGCCATTGAAGCGGCTATTCCCATGCATATTGTATGCACGTCGGGCGTCACAAATTGCATAGTATCAAAAATAGCTATTCCTGATATTACCCATCCGCCGGGAGAGTTTATAAATAAATAAAGATCCCTAGTCTGATCTTCTATACTGAGATATACCATGAGACCAACAATAGTATTCGAGATCTCCTCCTTGACCTCTTGTCCTAAAAAAAGTAATCTTTCTCGATAAAGTCGGTTGATTAGGACAAAATCCTATCCTTTAGTCCTTTAGGAGCCGTACACGCACCTTTGGATGCATACGGTTCAAAATAAAAATTAAATGGAGAAAAAAGAATCAATGTGTCGATTCTTGTTCTATTTCTTTTTTCTTTAACTTAATAGGTTTTTCTTCCATTTTTTTTTTTTCAAAAAACATGAGATGTGTTCTCGCTTCCTTACCTATAAAAAAAAGAATTTATTGAACTTATTGAAATTGAACTAATCTCTCTCATTGATGTATTATTTCATCGATATTCAAATCACGATGCAATTTTCTTGTTCCTGAATGGGCCCTTGCAATTCTTTTAGGTTCATGTTCTACTCCGGGAAAAGATCTGTCCGAATTTTATTTGCACATATAGGGCAAATAATCTCAGTACCACTTCTTTTTTTTTTCAATTCGTTTCATGTCTTTTCCCAACTCAACTATTTGATGTATTCATCATGCTATTCTGTTGGTTATTGGTTGGACGTTTGAAATCACTCTTATAGTAACTCATCTTACTTATAGTAATATAGTAAGGATAAGAATCCTTTATAATACAAGTAAAGTAATAATCATACATATATTACCAATTTGGTATTTTCTGAACGGAGCCTGAATACTTTATTTTTATTTTTCCAAGTGAACCATAAATCCTCCTAATTGATAATATGGATCCCAAAATGCAAATATAAATAAATTGATCTAATTACACTTCACGCTCCGAATGATTGATGCTTCCCTCAATACAATATTTCTTGGGCGAAACAGAGGATATCTCGATCGGGGGAGAAAACGGGTAAATTCCATATGACTCAATATGTCTGACAAGTCGCACTATAACTCAACCCAAGTTGCATCTTCCTCTCCGGGATTCCGAAAAGGTACTTTTGGAACACCAACGGGCATTAATTTAAAGACAAAATTGAGTACTATACTTCGCGTTAATATGGAAACGTAACAATGGCTTTATCGATCTTTATCTCTTTTTCTCTTTATTGTATTTTATACATAGATTGAAAGGTTTATATTGAAAGATTTATATTTATAGAGTAAGACAGAATGAATAAAGATAAAATTTAACTAACGTATCAATCGTTGGAATGATAAACAAGTATCTATGTATTTGTTTCCCGAAAGTAGGAGTAATCCTCCCATTGCGTATTGGTACTTATCGGGTATAGAATAGATCCGCTTCTCTTTGTTCTTACGAACAGAATTTTTCCCTTATTTTCAATGGAACGGAATAAATATTAACCTTTTCTCATTTCTCATACAGAATCTACTGAAAAGTTAGGTACATAGTATAGTCTTTTCCAATTCCAATGCGATAAAATAAAGTGACATAGTGTCTAGTTTTTTTGATAAAGGGGTGTTTCCATGGGTTTGCCTTGGTATCGTGTTCATACTGTCGTATTGAATGATCCTGGTCGATTACTTTCGGTCCATATAATGCATACAGCCTTAGTTGCTGGTTGGGCCGGTTCGATGGCTTTATACGAATTAGCGGTTTTTGATCCCTCTGACCCCGCTCTCGATCCAATGTGGAGACAAGGTATGTTCGTTATACCCTTCATGACTCGTTTAGGAATAACCAATTCGTGGGGCGGTTGGAGTATTTCAGGGGGAACTATAACGAATCCAGGTATTTGGAGTTATGAAGGTGTGGCAGGGGCACATATTGTGTTTTCTGGTTTGTGCTTCTTGGCAGCTATCTGGCATTGGGTGTATTGGGACCTAGAAATATTCTGCGATGAACGTACGGGCAAACCTTCTTTGGATTTGCCTAAGATCTTTGGAATTCATTTATTTCTCTCGGGGTTGGCTTGCTTTGGTTTTGGCGCATTTCATGTAACAGGTTTGTATGGTCCTGGAATATGGGTGTCCGATCCTTATGGACTAACCGGAAAAGTACAACCTGTAAGTCCTGCATGGGGCGCGGAAGGCTTTGATCCTTTTGTTCCCGGAGGAATTGCCTCTCATCATATTGCAGCGGGTACATTGGGCATATTAGCGGGCTTATTCCATCTTAGTGTCCGTCCGCCTCAACGTCTATACAAAGGATTGCGTATGGGCAATATTGAAACTGTACTTTCCAGTAGTATCGCTGCTGTTTTTTTTGCAGCTTTCGTTGTTGCTGGAACTATGTGGTATGGTTCAGCAACAACTCCAATCGAATTATTTGGTCCCACTCGTTATCAGTGGGATCAAGGATACTTTCAGCAAGAAATATACCGAAGAGTTAGCGCCGGACTAGACGAAAATCTAAGTTTATCGGAAGCTTGGTCTAAAATTCCCGAAAAATTAGCTTTTTATGATTACATTGGTAATAATCCGGCAAAAGGGGGATTATTCAGAGCAGGGTCAATGGATAACGGGGATGGAATAGCTGTTGGATGGTTAGGGCACCCTGTCTTTAGAGATAAAGAAGGGCGCGAGCTTTTTGTACGTCGTATGCCTACTTTTTTTGAAACATTTCCGGTGGTTTTGGTGGATGGAGACGGAATTGTTAGAGCCGATGTTCCTTTTAGGAGAGCAGAATCAAAGTATAGTGTTGAACAAGTAGGTGTAACTGTTGAGTTCTATGGTGGCGAACTCAATGGAGTCAGTTATAGTGATCCTGTGA